TTCTCCATTTTTATACCACATATCCTATTTTGACACCACGAAACGAAGTGCTTTTTAGCAATACTTTTTCATTAGCAAAATTCAAAGTTTCTTTAATACCCACAATTCTATATTGTGGGGTACCCTACCCTATATAGGGTCTTTCACGAGAAAAGAAAAAGGTCAGAATGAGGAAATGGTGTGATTCAGATTTATTGCGGCGATCCAAGAATTAAATTTTAATGTTTGAACCTTTGGTTCAAACTGTAAGATTTATCTGATTTTATCAATTGTTAGAATTTGTTTTCTTGAATAAATCATGAATTTTTTTAGGACAGTATTCAAAATTTCATCGAAAACTTACAGCAGCTTGCCAAACAAAGGCTAAGAGAAAAAACAGCAAAGGTATGACTGGCATAAAATCGACAATTGGATTTAAAAAAGCGTAGGCCTCGGGTAATTTGGCAAAGAAAAAACTACTCGAATAAAGGGCAGAATTAAGACAGATACCGATCAAACTTAAAATATTAAGCATAACAAAGATTTTTTTATTGGAGATAATGAGATAATTGTATTTTGATTGAGTTATTGATATCTTATTGATATAAGGCAAAAAATAATGACGAAAGTAAAGTAGACAAAAAAATCCTTTGAACTCACTCACCCAATCCAAAATCCTTCAATTCTCAAAAGAGAATATAAGAAATCATACTTTTATACAATATCTTAATTAAATTATATATAATGATCAATCAATTCCAGTTTAATTCTATATCTACCCGTGGTAAAATCCTATCAACAATATATTAGATCCGTATTTGCACTGGAATTGACGAATAACCAAGACTCATATTAGTGTTTATTAGTGCATAATAGAAATCTCAATGGGGCGTGGCCAAGTGGTAAGGCAACGGGTTTTGGTCCCGCTATTCGGAGGTTCGAATCCTTCCGTCCCAGAGCACCCGGAAAAAAACTATTGCTTTTTTGAGCAAGACTCTGTTTAAGAGTGGAGTAGTGGATAGAATATGATTCTTGTTTCTTATTTTTACTGATTGTTCTCTGAATCATATTTTTTTGAAAACTCAATTGTGTTCCAATGATAATGATACAGAGATGTAACTTAATCTAGTTGTGATCCAGGTCAGATGGGAACATAGATCCACACCTGTTTGACTAAAAAAATAGTAGGACAGCATATCATTATCATTCTATTTCAGTAACAACGGTGGTTTTATTTTTGTCAAAAAGATTTGTGATCCCTTAAATTTGACTAGTCAATTATAGAATATCCAGACTTTAATTACTTCCAGTGACAATTGTAGTGACAATTGTTCAGTTTATCTGATAAAGATAAATATGGGATTAATAAATTATTGCTGAGACGTTTTCAGAAAATAGCTACCCATCCATATACAAGGACAAAAGTAAAGTATAGATTCTTATTTACCGATCGAACCAATGACTATTCATGATTCCATAATTGAATCAATTACATATACATACTGGTTCCAAACTAGAGGAATGTTATGGTAAAACTTCGTTTGAAACGATGTGGTAGAAAGCAACGTGCGACTTGAAGGACATGATCAGCTGTGGATGTAAGAATCCACCATTTTATTCTTAATAAAAGTGCTCTTGGCTCGACATCCTTTGTTCTGTTCGACTAGAACCCACCCGTTTTTTTCGTGGGTTGTAATGTAAAAGGTAACATAGTATATGATGGAGCTCGAGTAGAAAGTATGGATTCATTTCTCAAGGGCAAGGGTCTAGGGTTAGTGTCAATGAATAAATTTGAACAACTTCGTAAGTATAGCTTCGATATAGAAATCGAAAGGATTCAATTCGAGAAAGTTTCAAATCCAAAAGGAAAATTTGTTGGACTTGGTAAAACTTTTTCAATCAAAAGTGTAACACACGCGAATCAACCGTTCTGATGATTCTTTGATAGAAAGAAATCACAAAAAAAGGTATGTTGCTGCCATTTTGAAAGGATTAAGGATCACCGAAGTAATGTCTAAACCCAATGATTCAAATAAAAGATACAGGATCCTGGAACAAGTAAACACCTTTTTTCATTGTCTCAACAACTAAATCTGAAGAATAAAAAAAAACAGATTCTAAACGAGATAAGAAAGGGACTAGAGACCACTCAAAAAATGAAATGGCTTAAGGATTTTCTTTGAACTATTTGAGAGTTATCCCACTTGAGTTATGAGTACAATTTTTTGCTTTCCTAAACGAAAAAAAAAAGACTTTAATCATTGATTTGATGATTTTATGGATCTATTTGCCATTATAATTCTATATATAGACATAACTTCGAATCCTTTTTTCTCGAGCCGTACGAGGAGAAAACTTCTTATACGTTTCTAGGGGGGGTATTTTCATCTATCCCAATGAGCGGTCTATCGAATCATTGCAATTGATGTTCGATCCCGACGAGAAGGGAGAGATCTTTGGAAAGTTGGTTTTTATGATCCGATAAAGAATCAAACTTATTCAAATGTTCCTGCTATTCTCGATTTTCTTGAAAAAGGGGCTCAACCTACAGGAACTGTTCATGATATTTCAAAGAAGGCAGAGGTTTTTAAGGAACTTCGCTTTAATCAAACGAAATTCAAGTAATTAAATACAAACAAATAGTATAACTTTTTCTTGGCTATTCCTCCTTCTGTTATTGTTCCCGTAGAATCCTACGTTCTATATGTTATATAACCACAAAAAAATTATATAACCACAAAAAAAGAAGATGGATATTCAAAAAATCAAGTGAGAAGAAATTGGATCTCGAAATATAAATATAAAATTTTGCCATTACCTTCAATCGGATGGTTTTTGTTGGAACTTTACTAACAAAGAATAACCGCCGAATCAATCTTGCTTATTCACTCGACTTATCTATATTGAGTGAATAACTTGGATCTTTTTTCCTACTTTCTTTTTTTATTCCTCTATCTACACCCATCTATGTAGATTATCTACGTAGTGCCAATCCAACCCCCGTCTTTAAATATTAAAATTTTTTAATGGAATTTCTTTCCATTTTCACCATTGTACTCTTTTCGCAACATTTATATTGACAACAGTGTATCAAACAAATATAATTTGATCATGATTAAGTATAAATCTATTTATTGCCGTCCCATAGGTTCGGTTTTTTATTTTACTTTAGTCAGTTGACGGGTTCGTTGAATTCGCTGTGATACAATAATTCTTTATTTAAAATTTAATAAGATTTAAGTGAAAAAAAAAACATGATGAAAGGGGTCTATCGATTTGTACATTTATATCTATATTTCGAATTTCATTTTTTTTTATTTTTGGGTTGCTAACTCAACGGTAGAGTACTCGGCTTTTAAGTGCGGCTAGGATCGTTTACACATTTTGATGAAGCACGGGATTCATCCATACCATTCGGTAGAGTTTGTAAGACCACGACTGATCTTGAAAGGGAATGAATGGAAAAAATAGCATGTCGTAGCAATGGAGAATCCTGCGAATATTGCATTCTTACCGGATCGGTACAAAGACTTCAAACAAGTCTTTGAGCGGGACGGGACGAAACAAAATGAATTCAAAGTTGGGTCGAGTGAATAAATGGATAGAGCCCTCTGGCTCCAATTATAGGGAAACAAAAAAGCAACGAGCTTCTGTTCTTACTTTGAATGATTACCCGATCTAATTAGATAGACGTTAAAAATATATTAGTGCCTGATGCGGGAAAAGCTTCTCCTATGAGTGGATTGTCCATTTTTTTTAATGAATCCTAACTATGTCGCTATTCTCCATTATTAAATTAATTGGAGATGAATGTGTAGAAGAAGCAGTATATTGATAAAGATAATTCTTTCCAAAATCAAAAGAGCGATTGGGTTTAAAAACTAAAAGATTTCTAACCATCTTGTTATCCTAGAACGAACATAAACCTAGTGGATGAAAAAAAAAGAGGATAGAGAGTCCAGTCCGTTGATGAGCTTACCCATCTCCGAGGTATATATTCTTTTATTACTACCTTGTTTTGACCGTATCGCACTATGTATCATTTGCTAATCCAAGAAATCACCTAGGTTCAAATTTCATTTCAAATGGGGGAGTTTCAAAGGTATTTTGAACTCGATAAATTTTGGCAACAGGACTTCCTATATCCGCTTATCTTTCAGGAGTATATTTATGCACTGGCTCATGATCATGTTTTAGATCGATTCATTTTGTTGGATAATTTTGGTTATGATAATAAATCCAGTTCACTGGTGGCGAAACGGTTAATTAGTCGAATGTGTCAACAGAATCATTTGATTATTTCTGCTAATGATTCCAACCAAAATCTATTGTTGGGGCATAACAAGAATTTATATTCGCAAATTATATCAGAGGGATTTGCAGTCATTGTGGAAATTCCATTTTCCCTAAGATTAGTAGCTTCTGTAGAAAGAAAAAAAATAGTCAAATCGCAAAATTTACGATCAATTCATTCAATATTTCCGTTTTTAGAAGACAATTTTGTACATTTAAATTATGTGTCAGATATACTAATACCCTACCCCATCCATCTGGAACTATCGGTTCAAACTCTTCGCTCCTGGTTGAAAGATGTCTCTTCTTTGCATTTATTACGCTTCCTTCTCTATGAGTATCAGAATTGTAATAGGCTTAGTCCTCCAACTCCAAAGAAATCCATTTCTATTGTTTCAAAAAGTAATCAAAGATTTTTCTTGTTTCTATATAATTCTTATGTATGTGAATACGAATCCATCTTTATTTTTCTTTGTAACCAATCTTCTCATTTACGATCAACATCTTCTGGAACTCTTTTTGAGCGAATATATTTCTATGTAAAAAGAAATACTCTTGTAGAAGTCGTTTCGAATGATTTTCCGCCCGTGCTATGGTTGTTCAAAGATCCTTTGATGCACTATGTTAGGTATCAAGGAAAAGCGATTCTGGCGTCAAAAGGTAGGCCCCTTTTGATGAATAAATGGAAATATTACCTTGTAAATTTCTGGCAATGCCATTTGTCCGTA